ATTGATTGATTTGATGAATTACCCCCTCCCTAACCCTTTTGTTTGTCTACTACTTCTTATGAATCGAATCTAAACAAAGGAATTCCGATATACCCGGAAACGAAGAAAGAGTAATCTTTGGCGAACAAGAGAAAAATCATTATTATTTCGATACAAGACGACACAAGAAAGGGTACAAAGTCCTTTTTCTTGTGTCGAATAGAAGATTAGTAAGACTTATAATCCAGTACCGTTCCTTTCATTTATCCCGTCCTTGCCCTGTCTCCTCTTCCTTTGTTTTTGTATGCCTATTGTCTAGTGCTAGGAATGGGATACAAGTAAAGAATTCCATACATCCCGAAAAAATAGTATAAACAAAGCAAGCAAAGGGATTTACAGAATTTTTTGATCATATATATTTAATTGTATTGATCGACAAGAATTCCGTGTTTTTTACCAACTTGATGGTAAGGAATCTCTGGATCTAGAAATTCATTTCGTATAATTGAACCTTTTCAAACTGTTTCTTTTTAAGAACCAAAAAAATTTGTGCCAAAATAACGGATGCCAAGAAGAACAAAAGGCCTTGGGCGCGTAATGGATCTTGAAGCACTATTTCGGCATCTCCCTGACCAAATCCCCCTACATTAGGATTGCTTGTTAATGGTTGATCAAGCTTGATGGATTCACCCTCTGAAACAAGAAGTTCTGGTCCTGGAGGTATAATATCAACCACTTGGTGTCCATCCGATGCATCAACGATGATTATTTCATATCCTCCTTTTTCTTTGCGTACTATTCTGCTTACTATACCCGCGGATGTAGCATTATAGACTGTATTGTTACTCTTACTCCCATCAGGATAAATCTGACCCCTTCCCCTATTCCCGCCTACATATATGGGATATTTTAAGAAGTGAACGTCTTTCTTCGTAGCAGGGTCGGGGGAAAGAATGGGAAAGACGATTTCACTATATTTCTGACCTGGAGCAGGACCTATTACAAGAATATTTCTTTTATTGGGACGATAACTTTGAAAAGACAGATTTCCTATCTTTTCTTTCACCTCGGGGGAAATACGATCGGGGGGGGCTAATTCGAATCCCTCGGGTAAAATAAGAACAGCCCCTACATTCAAAGCCCCTTTTTTACCATTAGCAAGAACTTGTTTCAGTTGCATATCATAAGGAATTCGAACAACTGCTTCAAATACAGTATCAGGAAGTACAGCTTGCGGAACTTCAATATCCACAGGCTTATTAGCTAAATGGCAATTGGCGCATACAATTCGCCCAGTTGCTTCTCGTGGATTTTCATAACCTTTCTGCGCAAAAATGGGATATGCATTTGAAATAGATGTTCGAGTTATTACATATATCATGATCGATACAGAAATAGATCGAGTGATCTGTTCCTTTATCCAAGAAAAAGAAAAAGTATTTCTATTTTGCATGATCCAATCATTCATCCAGGAATTTCTACAATAAATTAGATAGGTAGCTAGTATAGTTCCCTATCCACGAGTCTGCCATTGTACTGAAATAATTCTATTGAAATAGGACAAATACCTTGAAGAGGTAGAAGTATAAAGAAAGAATAAGTCAAATGGAAAATTCTTTCTTTATGCGCGAAGAAAAATTTGGATTGATATCAGGAGATCAAATAAGTTCTTCATTCATTCATTGAATGATAAATGACTACAAGCGAGGGAGATACGCGATTTAAAAAACGGAAGATCCAATATTTCACAATTGTATCTAGAATAACTGGAAAAGTGGAAACAAGACCAGATATAATTTGGTCGTTATGAGCCAATCCAAAATCATTGTAGATCGAACCAATCATTAGTTCCCAACCATGGGTCGAGTGAAATCCAATCCATAAATCAGTAACTAAAAGAATAGAAAAAGCTTTTATTGTGTCATTTAAGTTATAGAAGAATTCCTGAACCCAAGAATTAAGAATGACAAGTTCTCCATTACCCAGAATAAAATAACCACTTAAAATAGCGAAACATATTATATTTGTCGAAAAATGCAAAATTATATGGAGATGATATTCATTGTGTGTTTTGACCAATTGTATCGTTTCCTTGTGTATTCCTATACGAAGCTTTTGTATATTTGGAATATGTGTCTCTGGGTATTCTTTTATCATTTCATCCAACAAGAATAGTTCTTCTAATTCTAGGAATTTTTCTAGAACATTTTTCTCTTGAATATCATTCAAAAAAGTTTCGGATTGCCTAGTATTCCACCAATTAATAATCCAAGGTTCGAGACTTTTTTGAAATGAGAGAGAGACCCACCAGGGCAAAAATACTATAGATGCAAGATATGGGAGGGAAATCAATGCTTTCTTTTTTTTCATTTTTTTTATCTGTGAATTGTTAATGAACTGCTTCATTTGTCAACTCTATCTGATCTGATGTTTCTCTAAAGCACAAGTTCTATAACAAGGTATGGAACCTATGGATCTATTCCCATTTTTGTATAATAATTGACTACTTAGATCCAGAAGGAATTAAAGAGTATAGAAATAAAATAAGGGTCCTTTTTCGGATGAATTAGAAATAAATATAAATAGATAAAGAAATATATATAATATATAAAAAATATAATATATAAAAAGTAAATAAATTAAGTAATAAATTAAGTAAATAGGATTTCCGGGTATCTCAATTGGGAAAATTCGAACGAATTTCATCTTCATTTATTCCTTTCAATAAATACTCGAAAAACCCTCCCGGATCAATTCCATTAATTATTTCGAAATGTTGCATTGCACCGTCTAACCACAGCACAGGAATACGGTATCAGTTAAAAATCTGAGGCTTAACCTAAAAGGATGAATTCTGTATTACGAAATACATATTCGGATATTTGATGAATTCATACTTAATTAGACTTATTAGACTTTTTACTAGTGAATTGAGTTGGGCCCTATACGCATACAAATACGCATACAAAAGGGTTTGGGTATAGAAAAAATGTATTCTTATTATAGCTTATTATATTTATTATAGTTGGAATAGTTGTAGTTGTTCCATATACGTTCCCCAGCTTTTGTTTTATTCTAGTGGGTTGTTGCGTCAACGAAACGAGGAAATAGAATCTAACATGTTTTTCTCGAATGAACAGTCTGAGGAAACTTCAATTGTATTAAAAAAAAAGGAAATTAGCAAGCTCCTTCTATTATGTGGAGAAAATATTCATTCTTCGTTCGGTTCATTTCAAAATACTTCAATTGGTACGCGCAAGAAATAGGCCAATTCAGCAGCTTTTTGCTCAATTTCTCGCAGAGTCAAATTCTCATCAGTACGCGTCAAGGGAATGTTTCCTTGGCCTCTGATTTCCATATAAAGAATACGGCGAGGAAAAAGACCCTCTTTAACCTCCATTCTGATTGATTGGATATCTTTCATAAAGAAGCGAAGGAAGATGCGACGATTTATTCCAGGGAATCCCCAACGAAAAATACACATTATTCCTTCTTTTCTATCGAATTGGTCATAACCACTACCTACATTCCATGAAATTGTACACCACAAATAGGAACTAATGAATAGACCCGCGATCCCATAGAAAGACATCACGATTCCTTGTGGAAAAAAAAGGATTTGCTGAGATGGAAATCCAGGTATCAGATTCCTACCAAGATAACTAGAAGTTCCAACCACTAAGAATCCTAGTGAACCTAAAAAAAGGATACAGGCCCAGCAAAAATTACTTGCTTTTCGAGACCCTGTTATAAGTTCTATCCATATATGTTCTGATCGCCAGTTCATACTATACTAGATCCAGTTGCATTCGATTGGAGTTGAGAAAAAATTTGACTTTACTTTTCATGATGCCGAAGTAACTTTCATCAACTAGCACTAGTCTGATATGAACAATTAGGAATAATTGGTTAGATGCATATACTTTCTATTATAAAAATATTCGCCGATCATTTGTAACCAGATATACCCGCATATCATATACATACATTTATGCGGATATCATGTATCCGCATACATAACAGTTCTTTCGTTTGTGTTCGGAAAAAGCCACATATTGTCCCATATTACATTACACTAAACAAATATCCGTATTATGATTCAGTGTTGAAATAAATTGATGAAATTTGGTCCCATCGGATCTAGACAATCTTATTTTTTTGGACATGAAGAAATAAAGAAGCCATTGCAATCGCAGGAAATACTAGGCCCACTAAAGGGACAAAAATAGAGGGTAAGTTAAGATCTGTCATAGAATGGGTACCTCGATTTAATATTTGTACCTATTATAAAGATATCTTATGATAAGTATCTCTATTATATAGAAACTATTCTAAATAATATTAATAGTTAAGTAGTTAATAAGTGCAAGGAATGAGAACTAAATGAAGTGTACCTATTCATCTTTTTAGATGAATATATATGATAATACGCTTTAAGTTTAAGAAATTTTATGATTCCCCCATCCTTTTCTTTTATTCTTTCTATCTTTCTAATTCTAATATAATAAAAGAAAAGGGTTTTTTTTTAATTAACAAGTTTTTTATAAGTTCGCGACTCTAACTAAACTAATTCAATCCAACAAACAAAGATTCCTAGTAAAAAAGTAAAAAATGGGAGTTCTTGGTAGACATAAAAATCACTTCTATTCTATATTTTTATTTTATTTCGATATTTTTTTTTTTTTGTTTTTATTCAAAGGAAAGAAACCGTGCAGCTGAAATAACTCACTCAGAACACCTTTTAAAAGATTACGCGGTACGATTGGGTCAAATAAGCCCTTATGGAATGAATACTCAGCCGCTTGTGAACCGTCGGGTACTGTTTTATTCAATGTTTGTTCAATTACTCTTTTACCCGCAAAAGCAATGTAGGCGTTGGGTTCAGCAATAATAACATCTCCTAACATACCAAAACTGGCAGTTACTCCACCAGTTGTAGGAGATGTAAGGATTGATACATAGAATAACTTTTTATTTGATTGATAATTATATGAAGCAGAAGATATTTTAGCCATTTGCAT